CCCTCCTGTATATTGTCCTTTTCGTTCTATGTTGGAATAGAAAGTTATTAATAGATGAGATTTTCCGAAAAATGTTCTTCCTAATATTCCTAGGAGAAAAGAAAGATTTCTTTTCTCGATGCGAATTTGACACAACATGATAAAGTCCTATTTTATTTATATTTATAATTTTATATTTATAATTATTTTCATTTTTCCACTCTTTATTACTTAATAATCCTAGTGATTGGATTATATGCTTATTCGATCTATATGCTTATTCTGAGAGGAAGTGAAATATTCAAATGATTTTTCATCGAATGACTATACATCTATTTATTTTGATGTAAATAGCGGCAAGAAAGCTCTATGAAAAAATGTTGGTTCAATTCGATGTTATCCAATGTGGAGTTAGAATACAAGTGTAGGCTAAGTAAATCAATGGATAATCTTGGTCCTCTTGAAAATACCAGTATAAGTGAAGACCCGATTCCAAATGATACAGAAAAAAACACCTATAATTGGAGTCATAGTGACAGTAGTAATGTTGATCATTTAGTCGGCGTTAGGGACATTCGGAATTTAAACGTGGATGACACTTTTTTCGTTTTAGGTAGGGATAATAAAAAAGACGGTTATTCCATATATTTTGATATTGAAAATCAAGTTTTTGCGATTGACAATAATCATTCTTTTTTGAGTGAGCTAGAAAATTCTTTTTATAGTTATTGGAATTCTAGTTATTTAAATTTAAATAAGGGGTCTAGGAGTGATGATTCCCACTATGATTATTATATGTATGATACTAAATATAGTTGGAATAATTACATCAATAGTTGCATTGACAGTTATCTTCGTTCTCAAATCGGGATTGATAGTTATATTTTAAGTGGTAGTGAAAATTACAGCGAAAGTTACATTTCTACTTCCATTTGGGGTGAAAGTAGAAATAGTAGTAAAACCGGGAATTCCAGGCTAAGAACTAGCACGAACGGCAGCGATTTCGCTCTAAGAGAAAATTCTAATGATCTCGGCGTAACTCAAAAATACAAGCATTTGTGGGTTCAATGTGAAATTTGTTATGGATTAAATTATAAGAAATTTTTTAAATCAAAAATGAATATTTGTGAACAATGTGGGTATCATTTGAAAATGAGTAGTTCAGATAGAATTGAACTTTCGATTGATCCAGGCACTTGGGATCCTATGGATGAGGACATGTTCTCTCTGGATCCCATTGACTTTCATTCGGAGGAGGAACCTTATAAAGATCGTATTGATTCTTATCAAAAAAAGACAGGATTAACCGAGGCCATTCAAACCGGCATAGGTCAACTAAACGGCATTCCCGTAGCAATTGGGGTAATGGATTTTCAGTTTATGGGAGGTAGTATGGGATCGGTAGTGGGCGAGAAAATTACTCGTTTAATCGAGTATGCTACCAATCAATTTTTACCTCTTATTCTAGTGTGTGCTTCCGGAGGAGCACGCATGCAAGAAGGAAGTTTGAGCTTGATGCAAATGGCTAAAATTTCTTCCGCTTTATATGATTATCAATCGAATAAAAAGTTAGTTTATGTATCAATCCTTACATCTCCTACGACTGGTGGGGTGACAGCTAGTTTTGGTATGTTGGGGGATATCATTATTGCTGAACCCAACGCCTACATTGCATTTGCAGGTAAAAGAGTAATTGAACAAACATTGAATAAGACAGTACCCGAAGGTTCACAAGCGGCTGAATTTTTATTCCATAAGGGCTTATTCGATCCAATCGTACCACGTAATCTGTTAAAGGGTGTTCTGAGTGAGTTATTTCAGCTCCACGCTTTCTTTCCTTTGAATCATAAATTAAGTAGAACTTTAACTTAATAGTAATAGTTAAGTTAATAGTTAATTAAATTAAATTCGTTAAATTATTTATGGCGAATAACTATTTGGAATAAGTATTTATTAAGTATTTATCGGAATCAAAGGAAAAATCGGAAAGACCCGAAGAATGGATTTTTTTTTGTGACATAAGAGGAAATTTTGCAAAGAATCATACAGATAATTTTTTTTTACCGATATTCCTGATTCCTAATTAGGAAACCTCTATGAACAAGATAAAAGAGCGAATTCTTTTTCCGCGAAATTAAATTGGGCAGGGTAAATAATAAAGAAAACGAATTTCATGTTCTTTTCTTCCTTTCGTATTATCGTATTATAAGGAATTTTGGAAGAATTTATAAGCGGAAGAAACTCTTTATTAAATTCAAATTATGAAATTCAAGTTATAAGACAAGAAAAAGATAATATAAAGAAGAATAACAAACAAGTGGATTATCATACATGTATTTCATATAGAAAAATGAATAGGTCCATTTAGTTAGTTCTATATTCCTTGCACTTTATTATATATACTCACTTAGATATACTTAGTATAATTATATAGGAATTATAATAATTTTAAGAGATCTTTCTATTTAAGATATCTTTCTAACAATATAATTAGAATATAGCGATAATAGGTAAAAAGATT